ATTTTCTAGCAATTGGCTCCGTACCACTGAAATATTTGGTCGTATGCTTGAAAGATAACCCAAAAAATCAAAGGAATGCTTGGATAATTGGTTTATATGGATTCTTCCTGGTTGAGACCATACATAAAAATGACATTGCCAAAAATTGACAAGATAATATTTCCATTTAGTCATCAGAAGAGGAGTATCTTTTGATGCCAGAATCGATTTTCCTTGATAGCTAACATACTGTATAAAAGGGTCCTTGAAGAACCACAAGGTGGCCGGAAATAAGACTTCTTCGACAGGATATTTTATTTTTTCATAAAAACGTATTCGCTCAAAAAAGATCCTAAAAGAGGTTAATCGTAAATGATTAGACTGATTACGGAGAAAAAGTAAAATGGATTCGTATTCACCTACATAAGAATTGTATAGGAGCAAGAATAATCTTTGATTCCTTTTTGCAAAAATGGATTTTTTTGGAGTAATAATAGTATTCCAACTATAATACTCGTGAAGAAAGAGCCGTAATAAATGCAAAGAGGAGGGATCTTTCACGCAGTAGCGAAGGGTTTGAACCAAGATTTCCAGATGGATAGGGTAGGGTATGAGTACATCTGATGCATAATTTAAATGTGGAAATTTGTCCTCGAAAAAAGGAAATATTGAATGAATTGATCGTAAATTATAAGATTTTACGGTTTCTGTCTCCTCTAAGGAAGATACTAATCGTAGGGAAAACGGAATTTCCACAATGACTGCAAATCCCTCCGATATCATTTGAGAATACAAATTTTTGTTGTACCCCAAAAATTTATTTTGATTAGAATCATTAACGGAAATAATAAAATGATTCTGTTGATACATTCGACTAATTAAACGTTTTATAATTAGTAAACTAGATTTCTTGTCATAACCTACATTATCCAATAAAACGGATCTATTTAAACCACGATCATGAGCAAGGGCATAAATAGACTCCCGAAAGATAAGTGGGTATAGTAAGTCGTGTTGCTGAGATCTATATAATTCGAAATATCCTTGAAAGTCTTCCATTTAAAATTCAATTTGAATCAGAAAAGAGATAGGGGATTTTGGGGGTTATCAAATGATACATAGTACGATATAGTTAAAACAAGGTATTTCTAGTAAGAAAAAACTAGATACCTCGGAAACAAGTCAAACTCATCAACGGGCTCTCTAGAACCTCCCCTTCCTTTCCATACAATAGGTTGGTTTATGTTCATTTATAGGATAACAAGATAGTTAGAAGCCCTTTATTTTATCAATCCAATCGCTCTTTTGATTTTGAAAAAAAAAAGAAATCTCTTTATCAATATACTACCTTCTTCTACACATTTATCTCTACCCCATAAAGGGGAATAGCTAATAGTTAGGGCTCATAAGAAATTTCTAATCCACTCATCGGAAAAGCTTTTACCGCATTAGGCACTAATATATTTTTAACGTCTAATTAGATGGGGTAATCATTCAAAAATTAAGAACAGAAGCTCGTTACTTTTTATTTCCCTAGAATTGGAACCTCTAGTAAGGCTCTACCCATTTATTCACTCGACCCCCCCCCAAAAAAAAAATTCTTTTTTTTTTTAATTGAATTTAAACAATTGAAATAAGATTTTGGACCTATTCAGTAAGAAAGAATGAAATATTCTCAGAATTATCCATTGCTACGACATGCTACTTTTTCCATTCATTCCTTTCAGGATCAGTCGTGGTCTTACAAACTCTACCGATGGTATGGACGAATCTGTTTCTTCATACAAATGTGTAAAAGATGTTAGCCGCACTTAAAAGCCGAGTACTCTACCGTTGAGTTAGCAACCCAAATAAACAAATTAGAATGTGTAGATACAATCAGAATCCCAATAAATAACGAAATTGAATGGCACAACACAATCAAACCATTAAAAAAACAATGAAAAAAAACTCTAACCCGCTCTAAACATAATAAAAATGAACAAATCCGACGAAAATACAAAAATTATCAAATAAAAGATAAAATAAAGTCACAGATTTTCAAATATTTATAGACCGCTTCTTGTCTCTCTTCTCTTAATATTATTCATTAAATATTATTTAATTCATTAATTAGTATATATCGAGTTTGATTGATTTAAATCTTAATCAAAAAAGACTTCCTGTATGACAGAAAATCTAAGAAGATTATTTGAATGAAATAAAATCTATGGAACAGGGATAAATAGATCCATTTATCCACGATCGGATTATATTTATTTGATACACTGTTGTCAATATTAATATTGACAAAAACATAAGCATACAAAAGATAAAACAAATTCTAAATCGAACTAACAATTCCGATTTCAATCAATTAAAATTAATCAAATTCAAATTATTTAATTTGAAATGTAAAAAAACGAAGGACTTGTGTTGGATTGGCACTACACTATATATAAATATAATATAAGTGAAAGACTTAATTAAGGAAGACAGGGAAGAAGTAGAAAAAAAACGAGGTTTATTCAATAACTAAAATAATCAGGTTTAGTCCTTCATTTTTTTTTTTTTCATAGAGTTCCAACGAAAATAATCCCATCGGGGGTAATGTCAAATTTTTATGTCTATAGACCGACCCCATTACTTCTACGTCATTTCTTATTTATTCACTTGATCTTTTTTTTTTTATTTTATTTCATTAATTGAATTTTGTTTGTTGATTAAGGCTAAGTTCCGTAAAAACCCCCGCCTTTTTTAAAATATCATGAACAGTTCCTGTAGGTTGAGCGCCTTTTTCAAGGAAGTATAGAATAGCAGGAACATTTAAATAAATTTGATTGTTTATCGGATCATAAAAACCCACTTTCCGAAGATCTCTTCCCTCTCGTCGGGATCGAACATCAATTGCAACGATTCGATAAATAGCTCATTGGGATAGATGAACAATACCCCCCCCTAGAAACGTATAAGAGGTTTTCCCCTCGTACGGCTCGAGAAAATTCAAAATTATGTCATTATGTCTATGTATAGAATTACAATATCAAATATATCCATAAAATCATCAAATTAATTAGACTATTGATTTTAGTACTTTTTTTTTCTTATTCTTACCCAACAAAAAAATTAGTCGTATTTGCACCCTCATAACTCAAGTTGGATAACTCTGAAATAACTCAAAAGAAAAACCCTTTATTTTATTTTAGATACTTCATCTATTGAGCGGTCTCTAACCCTTTAATTGTCTGTCTTCTTTAAAATCCATTTAGATTCTTCATTCTGATCTAGTTGTTAAGACAATTGAAAAAGGTATTTCCTTGTTCCAGGATCTTTGCCTTGAATCATTGGGTTTAGACATTACTTCGGTGATCTTTAAATCCTTTCAAAACGGCAGCAACATACCATTTTTTGTGATTTCTTTATGTCAAAGAATCATACGAATGTTTGATTCCTGCATAATACACTTTCCTTTTGATTTGATCGAAAGAGTTTTACCAATTTCAACAAACCTTCCTTTTTAATTAGAAATTTTCTCGAATGGGCCCTTTTAGTTTATGTATCGAAAATATACTTACGAAGTTGTTCCAATTTGTTGATTGATACTAACCCTAGATTCTTGCCCCTGAAAAAAAATACTTTCTACTCGAGCTCCATCCTATACTATATTATATCACCCCCCCCCCAAAAAAAAAAAAGGGGGGGTTACAGCGGAATAGAACAAATGATGTCGAGCCAAGAGCACTTTCATTCCTATAATATATAATATAAAAAAGTGGTGGATGTAAGACTCCACAGCGGATCATGTCCTTCAAGTCGCACGTTGCTTTCTACCACATCGTTTTAAACGAAGTTTTACCATAACATTCCTTCAGTTTGGAACCCATATGTAATTGATTCAATTATGAAATCGTGAATAATCATTGGTTCGAGTGGTACATAGTAATCTATACCCTTTTCTTCTATATGAAAAACGGGGAGTCTCAGCAAGAAAAAATCAATTTAACCCCATTTTTTTAGATTAATAGAGATTAATAGAATTAAATATTGGAAATTCTATAAAAATAGAAATCTTTTTTTACAAATTATTTTGATTCTTTTATTTATATAATTCGAAATTTTAAACTATTTTTCTATTATTGTAAAAATCAAATTAGTTAACTAAATTCTAACTAATATAACACGAATAAATAAATATAATACGAAGAAATCAAGTTATTTTAAATCTGTATAACATAATAGTGATAGAATAAATTAAACAATTTCACACTTCTTCAAGTACCAAGAACTCATAGCGGTTCGTTACAAAGATTAAATTGATTGAAAAATCTCCTATCCGATATAATTATTTGCATTTTGCAAAAAATAAAGTTTTACAGCAAGGACTTTTCGTTTTTTATCATCCGTTTATCATTAGTAAGAGAGAGATAAATTCATATTGGAGTAAACGGTCTGTGATTAAAAAAAGATAGATAAAAAAACACTGATGTAAGAGAAGATTGAAATTTTATGTTGTTATTTTTTCATATTTATACTGTAAAATCATTATTATTTAACGAATTGCCACTGAATTCAATTTCCTATTTCATATGCGTGTTATTTCAACTCAATTAAATTTGTAAAAAAGAAAAGATATGATTCCACCGATTATTAAAAAAATAATAATAATAATAATCACATTCTATACCAATACTCTACTCTTAATCTAATCTTAATACAGACAATCTTAATACAGAAGGCTGTTCTAAAAGGCAACCTTATATATATATTTTATTATGATATATATTTTATATTAAAAAATGAAAAATATATAATTTATAATAAAATATAAACTGGGTATGCTCTGGGACGGAAGGATTCGAACCTCCGAATAGCGGGACCAAAACCCGTTGCCTTACCACTTGGCCACGCCCCATTTATTTCTATTCGACACTAATAAACACTAATATTGGTACGGGTTATTCGTCAACTCCAGTCTAAATATCTATTATTTAAAAAATAGATTACTAGAATTTTTATACATGTAAACTATACATGTAGACATAGAATTAAACTGAATTTATTGATCATTACATATAATTCAATTAAGATATTGTACGAAAGTATGATTTATTCTATTCTCTTTTGATTTGAGATATAGAAGGATTTTTGGTTGGGTGAGTTCAAATAAAAGAAAGTTTTTTGGTCTATCTTATTTTATTTTTATTCATTTTTTTTTCTTCTATCCATAATAACATATCTATAATAATAAAAAACTCAATTAAATTTATTAACAACTCAATCAAAATAAATACAATTATCCCCAAAAACAAAATGTTTGTTATGCTTAATATTTTTAGTTTGATCTGTATCTACCTTAATTCTGCTCTTTATTCCAGTAGTTTTTTCGTAGCCAAATTGCCCGAAGCCTACGCTTTTTTGAATCCAATTGTAGATGTTATGCCGGTGATACCCCTGTTCTTTTTTCTCTTAGCCTTTGTTTGGCAAGCTGCTGTAAGTTTTCGATGATATTTTTAATAAAGTGCCAGACAAATTCATGATTTATTCAAAAAGAAAATTGTAGAATTAATAAGCTCAGATAAGTCCTATACTCTCAATTCAAATATTGAAATTATTGTACAACCGCGACAAATCTAGATCACCCCACTTTATTTCTTGGTGTCAAAATAAAAATTAAAAAAGTCGGGTATGTGGTATAAAAGTGGAGAATCTATTCTCTTTTTTCCTAAAAAAAATCTTGGAGATTGTGTAATGCTTACTCTCAAACTATTTGTTTACACGGTAGTGATATTCTTTGTTTCTCTCTTTATCTTCGGATTCCTGTCTAATGATCCAGGACGTAATCCTGGACGTGAAGAATAAAAAAGAAAGTTTTCTTTGCTTGATTTTAAACTATTATTAGTAAGATTTTATCTATTCCACTTATTAATTTTTAACTAGTTAATAAAAAAAGAGCTTGCGATAAATTCGAAAGAAAATACCAAGTCATCAACGAAAACGGAAAGAGAGGGATTCGAACCCTCGGTACGAAAAACTCGTACAACGGATTAGCAATCCGACGCTTTAGTCCACTCAGCCATCTCTCCTCCCAATTGAAAAAGGATAATACTATGTTACATTATAAAAAATAAGGCTTGAAAACGCCCGTCATAGTATATACTCTTATTTTTTATTTTTTTATTTCGTCCGAAGGGGCTTTTTAGTTCCACGGCCCGGCCCGGTCAGTACTTAGCCGGGCCCGCCCTTTTGTTCCAACAAATCATAACTAAAAGATTTATTAATTTATTAAATTGAAAAAAAAAAATAACTAAATAAAAAAAATTGAATTTCTATGATATAGAATCGAATGGTATAGAATCAAAGTGCCATTTCTTTCTTGGTTAGTCCTTTTATTCCGGTCCGGTTTAAATAAGAAAAAGGAAACTCTCGTTTGTTGCCACAATGTATTTTTGTGTTATAGATTAAGTTCGAAACAAAAACCTCGGGGAAAAAATGTTATTGAGTTATCAAATGAATCCTCTTTTCCAAATCTCATTAGGTCCTCTGATACAAAAGGTAAACGCTCTAGTTTTCATAATGCTTTTCTGATCTTTTGTTTTATTTTTTGATTAGGGTCGACAAAAGGTCCATTTATATACAATAATCTGATTGTAGCGGGTATAGTTTAGTGGTAAAAGTGTGATTCGTTCTATAACCCTTTATATAGTTAAAGGGTCTTTCGGTTTGATTAATATTCATTCCGAACAAAAACTTTAGTTCTTAAAAGGATTGAATCCTTTCCCTCTCAATAAAAAATTCGAGGAAGAATATAAATTCTCGTGATTTGTATCCAAGAATCCATTTTAAATTGAAAAATTGGATTATGAGATTACGAAACATAATTTTTTTATTGGATCAATACTTCCAATTGAATGAGTATAAATAAAGGACCCATGGATAAAGATAAAAAGTGTATTTCTAATCGTAACTAAATCTTCAATTTTTCATTTCTGTAGGGGGAATTGAAGCAAAACAGCTAGTAAACAATGTCTTTGGTTTACTAAAGACATCGATAAATTGTTTTAGCTCGGTGGAAACAAAATGCTTTTCCTAAGGATTCTTTCAAATAGAAGTAGAGAACGAAGTAACTAGAAAGATTGTTAGAATATAACACCCCTCTCTATAGGGATCGTCTAGAAAGCGGGTTGTTCTGAATAGATTCAGACATAAAAGCTGACATAGACGTTATGGGTGAGATTTTTTATTTCGTTCATGTCTGAATCTGGGAATTTATCCATCTTCCATAAAGGAGCTGAATGAAACCAAAGTTTCACGTTCAGTTTTGAATTAGAGACGTTAAAAATGATGAATCAACGTCGACTATAACCCCTAGCCTTCCAAGCTAACGATGCGGGTTCGATTCCCGCTACCCGCTTTTACTTTATCGTTATAATTTTTAATAGTTTAAAAATGAAATATTTTTTATTTATTTTAAATATTAAATAAAAAGGTTGAATGAATCGAATTAATATAATACATCATTGATTTGAAGACTAAATTCTTGGA